AGTCCTAGTCAAGACTAGACTAGTTTACGATTGTTTAAAAGACAGAATCGGGAGAGGGTAAGGATTAGATCAAATGGGGAATGGAGGTCTGTGATTGTGATGGATAGCGATCCGTCTTGATTCCCTATTTTTATGCCTTTTATTTAGTAAGGTCGAAAAAATAAACACTGGATATTTTATTATCTTACATGTTCTATTAGTAACATCCCCTCGATACTTGGAAGGACGTCACTACCTGTTGTTATTTTGCTTGGGCTTAATGTTTCCCGATTCTACTAGAAATCATATTAAGAATAAATGGGTTTAGGGAATTAGTTCATCAACAGTGTTGCTGCAGAACACCCCCCCTTTTTTTTGACTCTGCACCATTGATTCCACTATTATTAGTGAGCAATAATGGAATAATTCCTGCATATTCATAGAGATAGGGGACACAAGTCACATGGATATAGTAAGTCTAGCTTGGGCTGCTTTAATGGTAGTCTTTACATTTTCCCTTTCACTCGTAGTATGGGGAAGAAGTGGACTCTAAGGGTACTACGAAATTGAGTTCGCTTTTTTAACTGTCTAATACTCAAAAAAAATAGTATGGTAGAAAGAAAAGAGTCATATATTTCTTTCTACCATACTATCCGATCTCATAGAATACTGCGGATTCTAGTCCGCTCATTTCATTTAAGACGAAAAAGAAAAAAGGGAATCCTTGCTAAGAACTCCGAAGTCAAGTTTCATTCAACTTAATTATTTTGACTGACTGTTTTTACATATATGATAAGTAAAAAAGCAGTAGGGACTAGAATGAACAGTGCAGTAGCAATAAATGCAAGAATATTTACTTCCATAATCTCATCTTTCGTTTTTTTTTACTTCACAATAACTCGGGATTTAATCCCATAGAGATGATAAACCTTTCGCCTGTAAATTCAATGGGATGAATTACATCTCGATGATAATGACTCGGCCCAATATCGTGACTAACAATATCTGAGCTAGCAAATCGATTCACCGTCCAGAATTGTATAACATAAGAAGATCTTTTATCCATACCGAATCTTTCTAATCAAATAAAAAATGCCCTTTTTTTTCATTCTTTTTCGAAAAAAACTATAGCCTTCCTGGTACAAGCATCTAATGAAATATCATCTAACTGCGTTTCCGCTTTCATTGGTTACAAATACAAACAAAGAATCGAGGGGAAATGGAAAGAAGGACAGGGTTAAGTTCTAAATTATGCTCCTTATCCCTCTTTCATCGCCCCTTTCATAGAAAAGGGTATGTCGGGACTGACGGGGTTCGAACCCGCAGCTTCCGCCTTGACAGGGCGGTGCTCTGACCAGTTGAACTACAATCCCCCAAAAATAAAAATAAGGTGTTAGGGATTAATTTAATCCTTTTGTTATTGCCAAAACGATTGAGAATCCATCGTTCAATGAACAAAAAGAGTCTTTTAGGTTCTTTGCTCTTTTCTTTAGACTTACAGATCGTGATATGAATCTAGATTATTAAAAAGATCAGAATTTATGAGAACAAAAAAGAGGAGTATAGGAGTATATCTGAAAGTTTTTTCTTATTCTTTCTATAGCTAGCTATAGGATTATATAATGTGATCTTGGCTCAGCGAATCCTTGGGCCGAGCTGGATTTGAACCAGCGTAGGCATATTGCCAACGAATTTACAGTCCGTCCCCATTAACCGCTCGGGCATCGACCCCGGACAAATCAATTCTCAATCTATTGATAATCCATGATCAACTTCCTTTTCCTTTCGTAGTACCCTACCCCCAGGGGAAGTCGAATCCCCGCTGCCTCCTTGAAAGAGAGATGTCCTGAACCACTAGACGATGGGGGCATGCTTGCCCGAACGCCATCATACTATGCTCATAGTATGAACAGTTTGTTGAAATTGTCAATATATTTTTTCTATTAAATATATAATATATTTAATAGAAAAAATATGAAGGTATATATTTCTAGGAGTGAGTTGTCTGCCAGAAAAAGGATTGAACTTCATTAAATTTCTCCCACTTTCATTCATTGTTAAGATAAGATGTGATATGCCTATCATACTAAACCAGGAAATTAACAAACACAAACGATAAATAAAATATGGAAAGAGGGGATCAAGAAGTTCTCGAAAAGGGTAATTAGGCCCGGCCTTGAAACAATTCATTGCATTGATTGATATTTATGCAATATAAATAAACCCATTTATTTTGAGCCTATATTCATTCACTAGTGAAATTCAAATTCTCAGTCCACTAGCAACCACTATGAGTATGAGTCTATTGCATGTACTTATATATAATATATATGTATCAGAGTATAGATATATCTTATCTGCATAGTAATTCATTCAGGAATTGAATCAAAGAGGCCCTTTTAACTCAGCGGTAGAGTAACGCCATGGTAAGGCGTAAGTCATCGGTTCAAATCCGATAAGGGGCTTTAGGTTTTTTCAAAAAATTCCAGTCTTTGGATTCAGATTTGAGCGGAGAAGAATA